GGCCTTTTTTATTTAATTCCGGAATTATTCACTATGTGGATAAAATATCTATATGTACATATATTATAAACATAAGTATATATGCATTAAGTACGTGCAGTAGATACATAGTGTCTAGTGGCTCATTGTTGAATAATAAAATGGATTTACCTAGGAAGTCTAGGAGAAAATGCAATGAATTGTTTCAAGACCGACTCGAATAGAAATAAATTCAATTGAAATAATTCAAAAAAAAAAAAAATACTACTACTAGATTTCTAATGTCGATTCTAGTGAATAATTCGTCAATGACGAATAAAAAACAATTCTATGCAATTCTGAAAGGGGGAAAGATCCCTCGGCTAGAATCATTTGATTATATTGACAATTTCAAAAAACGGATCATACTATGATCATAGTATGATGGCCGTTGGTCAAGCGGGCCCCCATCGTCTAGTGGTTTAGGACATCTCTCTTTCAAGGAGGCAGCGGGGATTCGAATTCCCCTGGGGGTAGGGTACTACGAAAGGAAATTGATCATGGATTACCAATAAGTCGAAAATTGATTCTTCCTGGGTCGATGCCCGAGCGGTTAATGGGGACGGACTGTAAATTCGTTGGCAATATGTCTACGCTGGTTCAAATCCAGCTCGGCCCAATAATTCGCCAATCCGCCATGAGATGATATAACTCCCTTTGTACTTCAGAAATACCCGATCCGGAGATAAAAAAGAATCAAATTTTCTGCTAGATCCCGTATTTCCCTGGGATTGTAGTTCAATTGGTCAGAGCACCGCCCTGTCAAGGCGGAAGCTGCGGGTTCGAGCCCCGTCAGTCCCGACGGATCCAATAAATATATCAAAAAATCTCTCCCTTTTTCTGAAGGGGACCGGGGGAAGAATTCCATTGTCAAAGCAAAGGGGAAATCCTTATTTCTTTTTTCTTTCCTTTTGGTAGGAGAAAGACATATGCGGTTGGATTAGTACAATTATTGGTAGCATTATAGTCAGTATTCCAAGAAATGCTGGCTTTTTCGATTGCCCCCGATGCATGTAATGGAATCGAGTACTATACTTTTTTGAGGCGCGCATACACAAAAGGAATTCCTTTCTTGTCCAATACAAAATTGAATATAAGAAAATACTTTCCAGAAAAAACAAAAAAAAAACAATTTATTTTTCTGGCTACGGATTTATGGAACCTGACTTACTAGTTTGAAGTTGCAAAATAGATTTCATGCAAATTGCACACTGAGCCTTTGGTATAGGTGTCCCGGGGCTAATAATCTACGAAGAAAGGAGGGGGAAGGACAGATCAACCAAAGATCCTACTCCTCTTAGAAAGGCGAATGAATCATTTTTCCTATTTTTCATTTTGTTTTAAGGCCCCATCGACGAAAGAACAAATCGGAAAATAGTAAATTTGATGAATATTCATTTTATACGGTCTCATCTTTATCACACTTCTTTGTCTTCCAAGTCAAAAATAGTTTCGTTCTAAACCCCTTTCTTTTTCCATTTAGCTTTTATTGTTTGTTTGGGTTTGTAACTATGTGACCACTGGAAGTGGAAGAGCTATTTGATGAGACTTCATCAGATGATTGTACAAGAAGGAACTAGATAGATTAGAGAGAAAAAAAGAACAGATAATAAAAAATGATAAATAAATAAAGGAATTTTGGGTTAGGTCAGCAATCCAAGTTTGGGGCGGTATGGATAAAAGAACTTCCTATGTTATACTATTCAATTCTCGACGACGAATTTATTTGATAGTTCAGATATTGTTATTCATGATATTGATCTGATTCAAGATCATCGAGAGGTAATATTCATTCATTGAATTTACAGGCCAAAGATTTATCATCTCTATGGGATTAAATCCCGAGTTATTGCGAAGTAAAAAACCGATGAGATTATGGAAGTAAATATTCTTGCATTTATTGCTACTGCACTATTTATTCTAGTTCCTACCGCTTTTCTACTTATCATTTATGTAAAAACAGTCAGTCAAAACGATTAATTATTAACTAATTTGAATGAAACTTGACTTCTGAGTTCTTAGCCAAAATTGACGAAATAAAATGAAAAAGATTCCAATTTCATGTCTTAAATGAAATGAGTGGACTAGAATCGGCAGTATTCTAATAGATAGATAGTATGGTAGAAAGAAATAGATGAATCTTTCTACCATACTATTTATTAGTTAGATTCTTGTTATAAAGCTGCCCCCTGGAATAAAATAAAGATAGAGGCTGCATTTGATATGGATCTATATATCAATCTACAATATTATCTTGATATATGCGAATATCAATTCCATATATGGGATTGACATAGCATCCAATTCCATTTATTTGCTATATCTATTTGTTCTGATCAATCTGAATTACTCCTATGTCTTATAGTTTGAATTACTATATTTTTGATTTCCAATATGAATCTCGGTATCTATTGAGAGAATCAAATCAATGAAGCAAAAGCGATAGATATAGGCATATTCAAAAAATCACGTAGTAATCTTT